TAATCAACCGACTTTATCGAGAAAGATTACTTTTTTTAGGCCAAGAAGTTGATAGTGAGATCTCAAATCAACTTGTTGGTCTCATGGTATATCTCAGTATAGAAGATGATACTAGGGATCTTTATTTGTTTATAAACTCTCCCGGCGGATGGGTAATACCAGGAATAGCCATTTATGATACTATGCAATTTGTTTCGCCCGATGTGCATACAATTTGCATGGGATTAGCCGCTTCAATGGGATCTTTCATTCTGGTCGGAGGAGAAATTACCAAACGTCTAGCATTCCCTCACGCTTGGCGCCAATGAGTTTTTATTTGAAAAAAAAAAAAAGAAGAAGACTATGCCTTCGCCATATCGAATGTGAATAATATGAAAAATAGGTAATAATAGCATGGCACTTCGAGTTCGATATGAACAAACTAGTATTGTTTTTCCTAACATGAGATTTTGTATCGAGATAGTAGTATGAAACAAAGGTTATTCCGATTTGATCTTATGTGTCAGGAGTACATTTCAGCGTCACAAACCATTTTTCTTCCACACCAGAAGTCTCTTTATCTTTATGATAGTTACGTTACGAAAGAAAGAGTACGAAAATGAAAAAAAAAAGAAACTTTGGGATTGCTAAATCACAGAGACGAGATAAATATAGAAAGCAACAGAACCATCATAGTATTTTTTGACTCCTACAATACGAAAGGAAGGGTGGTAAATGGATCATTCAACGATCTGGATCGGATGGATTCTATTTTTTTCTTCGATAGAATAGAAATTGAAGAGAAGGGAGGAAGAAATGCCATTGCAGAGCCGTATGCAATGCACAAAAGATGCCTGTACGGCTGTTCCATTCTATTTGTTTTTTTTTTTTCTTCTTGTTTTTTTATCCCTTACTTTAGCCCAATCCTGCAAGATAGAAGAACCGTTCATGCATGATGTTATATCAATATTATCAGGGTCATGATTCACCAACCTGCTAGTTCTTTTTATGAGGCACAAGCAGGGGAATTTATCCTGGAAGCGGAAGAACTACTGAAACTTCGCGAAACCCTCACAAAGGTTTATGTACAAAGAACGGGCAACCCTTTATGGGTTATATCCGAAGACATGGAAAGGGATGTTTTTATGTCAGCAACAGAAGCCCAAGCTCATGGTATTGTTGATCTTGTAGCGGTCGAAAATGAAAATACTGGAGATTTCGTGTAAATACATGATTCCGTTTCAAATCAGAATTCGAATTTTTCGTGATTTGATATTGAATAGAAATAATTCATAATCATCAATCATCAGGTTAAGATCGATCTAAACCAACCTATTTTATTATATATATGTATGATATGCAGATTTCGTGTAAATACATGATTCCGTTTCAAATCAGAATTCGAATTTTTCGTGATTTGATATTGAATAGAAATAATTCATAATCATCAATCATCAGGTTAAGATCGATCTAAACCAACCTATTTTATTATATATATGTATGATATGCCGACAATTAAACAACTTATTAGAAACACAAGACAGCCAATAAGAAAAATCACGAAATCCCCCGCACTTCGAGGATGTCCTCAGCGTCGGGGAACATGTACTAGGGTGTATGTGCGACTCGTTTAGATCATGAGTTCGAACAAACGAAACCATTTTTCCAGTACCAATCACCAATAGGATAGATAGAGTGGAAAAAGCCATTTTTACTATCTAAAAATGAGGATGAGGATCTATCATATACCTATATTTTTTGTGTATGAAATTTATGGTTTCCATTGGTGCAAATCCAATCACCTCAATTTGAGATGAAAAGCAATTCCCCATTGGTAGCAAATAGTTATCCATTAAGCGGAGGAAATAGTACTACAAGAAGCAAAAAGGTTATGCTCCCTTTCTTGAAAGAACGGACTAACAAGGTCAGCTACCTAGCCAACTTTCATAATTAAATGCCGTCACTGTATGGATAGCCTTTTTTGTGAAAAGATCTATTACTGTATAATTGATTGGTAGAGCCAAAGAGAGTGAACTATACAAGTTTACAATAACATTTGATTAAATGAAAGAAGAGGCTCCGGTGTATAGAGAGGACCTCACCGTTTATGAAATAACCATAGAAACGATGGAACCCACTATTTTTTGCTTTTATTTAATATCGTTAGAATTTCTTATTTCTAGGTATTTTACCTGGAAGGATTCCAAATAGTGGTTGGGAAGGTCATAGTAGCAAAAGCCATTGGAATTTATATTTTATATATCGGAATAATCCGTTTTGTTATTAATCAACCGGGGGATAAAAGGATGACTGAAAGAAGAGAAATCAATTAGTTATTCATTCATTAAAGTGTAATTTGATTCAATGACCAGAGTTAGACGAGGATATATAGCTCGGAGACGTCGAACAAAAATTCGTTTATTTGCATCAACCTTTATAGGGGCGCATTCAAGACTTACTCGAACCATTACTCAACAGAAAATGAGAGCTTTGGTTTCCTCTCATCGAGATAGGGGCAGGCAAAAGAGGGACTTTCGTCGTTTGTGGATCGCTCGGATAAATGCAGCGGCTCGTGAGAAAGGGGTATTCTATAGTTATAGTAGATTAATACACAATCTGTACAAGAAGCAATTACTTCTTAATCGTAAAATACTTGCGCAAATAGCTATATCAAATAAAAATTGTCTTTACATGATTTCCAATAAAATTATGAAATAAAAGACATTCTAAAGTCATATATAGGAATGATTGAAACCGAATTGCATTCCCCGGAGAATGGACTCCGGGAAGATAGAATAAAAAAAATTCAGATAAGATAAGTAGTAGAAATGAACGAACATCTTTCAAAAAAAAAAAAAAAGATTTATTCTTTCCCTATTTGTTGTTTCTTATAACACAACAATCAAATCTGGATTTGAGGCTTTTCGAACAAAACATCAATCTGAGCTTGAATTCCGATTGAAGTTTTGAATCAATGGAAGAGTATATCTATTTGTTTCTGGTTCTAGGACCGGTAGTTCTAGGGATTGACTCGGCTCTCTCAAACTGTTTTTCATTATTAAGAAAAGGTAACAAAGATAAAATACGAGCTTGTTTTATAGCAATAGTAATTAATCGTTGTTGTTTCAAGGTCAATCTATTCACCCGTCTAGATAATATTTTTCCTTGTTCACTAATAAATCGACTAATTAAACTCATGTTTCTATAATCAATTCGATCCCCCGATTCAATTGGGGGAAAACGCCTACGAAAAGATCGCTTGGATTTACGAAAAGGTTGCTTGGATTTATCCATGGTTTATTCCTTATCTCTAAAATTCTATTTCTTTATTTTCTTTATTCATTTCAGATCCGACCGAAATAGGTTTTTTTGTATATTCTATATTTTTATTTGTATATTATATATATATATATATGTTTATGTTAAGATATGTTAAGTTCTTCCTTTTCCTGCCCCCTTGAAAGATCAAACACACGTTCGATTTATTTCTTTATTTCCCCATGAATCCTATGCTTGTGACAATATCGACAAAATTTTCTCAAGTCTAATCGACTGGGTGTATTGTGCCGATTCTTTTGAGTAATATATCTAGAAATGCCTGGCGATTCTTTATTGACACCATTTTGGACACAACTGGTACATTCCAAAATAACTCTAACTCGGATATCTTTACCCTTAGCCATGAACCCCCTTTGTATTTTTGTTTGATCAACTTAACTCTTCTGTTTTCGACCCGAACCTAAGAAGACGAAAAGAACAAAAAAGAAAAAAAATCAATATCAATAGAAGTTACTAATTAGAAATTCCATTTATAAATAAAAAAAATCAATATCAATAGAAGTTACTAATTAGAAATTCCATTTATAAATATTTTGTTGTAATTCTAATTAATATTAATAGAATATTATTATATATATAGTAATAATGTAAGTAATACAATTTTTTTCTAACTATCAATTATTCCTATCCTAATCCCAGTATTTCATTTAAGTATCTTTTTTTTATGCTATGATTTCGTGGAGCTTTTTTTTTACCTTAGACTGGACCCCCTTTCTATTTCTGTTCTCCAAAATGGGATCTTAGATCCACCGGATTTTTGCTGAGGTTCAATATACTTTTTCTTTCTCTTTCCTTCCTATATTTATTATATTAATAATATTAATATAATATTAATAACTAATAATCTAGAAAAAAGGGAATGACAAAGCATCCGGGAATAAACGATTAATTTCTATCAATAGACCCGCTAAAGACCCAAACCATAGAGTAGTTAGCACAGGCGCTGTGGAAAGATATGTTTTTATATCTCGCATTGAAAATCCTCCTTATTTATTGTAATACATATATGGTCAGATGCTGTAGTTCAAGATCATTTGTATTTTTTTGTACGGAATTCCTAACAAAAATGGATATGTACATATGTACAATGAACAGTAGATAAGATTTTCCTACCCCTGTCCCTAAAAAAGAAAAAGAGACCCTCTTCTTCCTAAGCAAAATAGTCATCTTTTTTATACGTTAGGTTTCAGATGTATATAATTCTTTTATTATATGAAACCAAAAAGAAGAAATGACAAGAAAATTGTATATGGATCGAGGAAAAAATAACGATGTGGAAAACAAGACATGGATTTTGTACAATGACACTGTACAAAAATTTTGTAAAAGGGATGTAGCGCAGCTTGGTAGCGCGTTTGTTTTGGGTACAAAATGTCACGGGTTCAAATCCTGTCATCCCTACCTATTACTTTTCCTATGGGTGGTAACGAGGGATTAATTGACTGGGATCTGAGTGAGATCAATATCTTTCATTTTTGCATACCAATGTATACAAGACGCATTGGGGGTACAAAAATGAGAAAATCCTTTTCTTTACAATCGTATCTCCTGTCATAAAAAAGCGCTCTTAGTTCAGTTCGGTAGAACGCGGGTCTCCAAAACCCGATGTCGTAGGTTCAAATCCTACAGAGCGTGATTCCGTTTATGTTATTTCGAATCACAATAAAAAAAACTTAACAAAA